TTCTATCTTTTTTCTTGTTATTCTTTTATCTTTCTTTTATCTTCCCCTCATCATGCGAAATAGAGAAACCTTTTTTATCTTATATCATCAGGGTAATGATCCATCAACCCGCTGGTTCTTTTTCTGAAGTAGCAACGGGAGAATTCATCCTGGAAGTGGGAGAACTGCTGAAACTACGTGAAACCCTGACAAGGGTTTATGTACAAAGAACGGGGAAACCCTTCTGGGTTGTATCCGAAGACATGGAAAGAGATATTTTTATGTCAGCAACAGAGGCCCAAGCTTATGGAATTGTTGATCTTGTAGCGGTTGAATGACAATAAATAGCCTGAATTTCGCGTCAATTCGTGATTTAAAATGAACCCTGCCGCGTTTAATATTCTATGACTTTTATTTATTTACTATCTATTGATTGATGATTCTATTGATCTATCGATTCTATTCTATTGAATAAAAGTCATTCATAATCATACGGTTAGGATCGATCTAAACCAGCCCATTATGTATATGATTCAACATGCCAACGATTAAACAACTTATTAGAAATACAAGACAGCCAATCAGAAATGTCACAAAATCCCCCGCGCTTCGGGGATGCCCTCAGCGTCGAGGAACATGTACTAGGGTGTATGTGCGACTCGTTCAGATCATAAACTAGAACAAAGGAAAGAGAACAATGTTCGAATATCAATGATCAAATAGGATAGAACGGAAAAACAAACTACATTTACTATCTAAAAATAAGAAAATGGGGTCATATCCCTTTTATTGTGTATGAAATTTATGGTTTCTATTGGTGTAAAACCACTCACCTCAATTCAAGATGAGAAGTAATTCTCCATTGGTAGCAAATGGTTATCCATTAAGCGGAGGAAATCTTAGTAACATAGACCCCTCTTGCAAGAACGGACTAACAGGGTCAGCTACCCAGCCAACTTTCATAATTAAATACCGTTACTGTATAGGTAGAGCTCGTTGTGAAAGACCTATTACTGGATAATTCATGGGTAGAGCCGAAGAATGTGAACTATACAAGTTAGCAATAACATTGATTAAATGAAGTAAGGGCTCCGGTGTATAGAGAAGACCTCACCGTTTAAGAAGTAACCATAGAAACGATGGAATCCACTATTTAGTTATCATTGCTATTTTTTTTAACCTAGTATAGTACAATTTCGTATTTCGAGGTGAAATGCCTATAAAAAAATAAAAAATCGTGGTTGGGAAGGTTATAGTAGCGAAAGCCATTGGAATTTTTAGTTTATACATTGGAAAAATCCGTTTTGTTATTAATATACTAGGAAAGGGGCAAAAGAATAACTGAAAGAAAGGAAATCTATTAGTTATTCGTTAAAGTTTCATTTATTCAATGACCAGAATTAGACGGGGATATATCGCTCGGAGACGTAGAACAAAAATTCGTTTATTTGCATCAAGCTTTCGGGGGGCTCATTCAAGACTTACTCGAACTATTACTCAACAAAAAATAAGAGCTTTGGTTTCGGCTCATCGGGATAGGGATAGGCAAAAAATAAACTTTCGTCGTTTGTGGATCACTCGAATAAATGCAGCAATTCGTGAAAGGGGGGTATGCTATAGTTATAGTAGATTAATAAATGATCTGTACAAGAGACAGTTGCTTCTTAATCGTAAAATACTTGCACAAATAGCTATATCAAATAGGAATTGTCTTTATATGATTTCCAATGAGATCATAAAAGAAGTAGGTTGGAAAGAATCCACCGGTTAAACGGAGTTGCCCGGAGAATGAACTCCGGGAAGATCGAATAAAAATGAATAGAATTAGAATATGATAAAATATCAGAAAGTAGTCAAAATAAATATGAATCAACACGTTCAATAAAAAATTTTATTCTTCCCTGATTATTCTTTTTTTTTTTTTTCTTACGACACGAGACTTCAATCCGGATTCTTGGATTTTTCCAACAAAAAAGAAATCCGCGTTTGAGTTCGGATGGGCATTTGAATTCAAGTGAAGAAAGAGTAAACCTATCTTTTTCTGGCTCTAAGACTGGGAGTTCTGGTGGTCGACTCGGTTCTTTCAAATTGTTTCTCATTATTAAGAAAAGGTAACAAAGATAAAATACGAGCTTGTTTTATAGCAATAGTAATTAATCGTTGTTGTTTCAAGGTCAATCTATTCACTCGTCTAGATAATATTTTTCCCTGTTCACTAATAAATCGACTAATTAAACTCATGTTTTTATAATCAATTCGATCCCCCGATTGGATCGGGGGCAAACGCCTACGAAAAGATCGCTTGGATTTAAGAAAAGTTCGCTTAGATTTTTCCATGGTTTGGTTAGTTTATTTCTTATCCCTAAAATCCTATTTCAACCGTATCTTTTATTAGAATAAATAAATAGGATTTGGTTTGTTTATAATTATCTTTAACTATGTTAAATATGTTATATATATAATGTCATTTTTGCCCTTTCCTTGTAAGAAAGATAAGGGCGCCGGTGCTCGGTTCGTTCGATCTATTTCTTTATCTCCCCATGAATCGTATGTTTGTTACAATATGGACAGAATTTTAGCAACTCCAATCGATTAGGCGTATTGTGCCGGTTCTTTTGAGTAATATATCTGGAAATCCCCGTTGATTCCTTATTAACACCGTTTCGAACACAAGCGGTACATTCCAAAAGAACCGGTATTCGCACATCTTTACCCTTAGCCATGAACCTCCTTTGGATTTTTCATTTACTCAACTCTTCCTTTTTCAATTCGAAACGAAAAAGAAGAAAGGAAGGAAAAAATTTGTAACTAGCTATCCTCTTATGCAAGATTTCATTACAATCAATATAGGAAATACGATAGAAAGATTTCTAAACTATATTTCAACAGTACAGTATTTCATATAATTATCGTCTAGAATACGCTTTCCCTAGAACCAGAGTTTGTATTCGACTTCCATAGAAATTTAATACATAGAAATTCATATTAATTTAATTCCAACCTGAACCCGACTCTCACAGCTGTTGAATATAATATTCTTTCTCTTTCCTCCCTTTTTCTAGGGAAAAAAGAGAAAAGAAGGGGCTTTATTTAATTGTATCTCTAATCTTCTTTATTCCTTCCCACGTCAATAACTAGAATGAAAAAAAGGGGAACGTCAACGCATCCGGGAAAAAACGATTAATCTCTATCAATAAACCTGCCAAAGAACCGAACCATAGAGTACTTAGTACCGGTGCCACGGAAAGATATGTTTTTAGATCTCGCATTGAAAAACCTCCTTTTATAGTAATACATACATAAGATAATACATATTGAAATGTACAATCATCCAGTAAATAAGATTTCCTTTTTGTTAAATACAGAAAAAACGTCCTTTTCTTCCCCACTATTCCCCAAAAAGACTCGTTTATTTTTCCTAGGGGTTCCAGAAGTATTTTACTATTATTATATGTTAAATGAGACCAAAAAGGCGAAATGGACATAAAAATTCTAGATTTTAATAGAGGCAATAACGATGTGGAAAACAAGACAGGAATTCTCTACAATGACACTGTAGACCAATGGAAGGGATGTAGCGCAGCTTGGTAGCGCGTTTGTTTTGGGTACAAAATGTCACGGGTTCAAATCCTGTCATCCCTACCTATTACTGCTCCTTTGAGCAGTAACGAGGGATTTTTTGAGATCAATTCACGTTGGACATATCATATAGAATCTTTTATTCTTATGATGATACTATATGTGTATGCATACAAGATGTATTGGGGCCAATCCTTTTCTTTACAGTCTTTTCTTTTATGAGAAGAAAGCGCTCTTAGTTCAGTTCGGTAGAACGTGGGTCTCCAAAACCCGATGTCGTAGGTTCAAATCCTACAGAGCGTGATTTGTATCTTCTTCGATGGAATTTGACTGAAACACTAACTGGAACAGCAATCTTTATTTGACCTCCTAGATATTAAAGAAAGGAGGAGGTCAATCAAAAAAAGAGATATTAATTAATCAAAGGTCTAACTGATCGCCACGCCTGTATTGTAAATAGGCAGTTACAAATAATCCAGCCAAAGTAATAGGAATTAGACCTAACACAATTCCAAATAGAAAAACTTCAATCATTTCAATTTGTTTGAAAGGAGAAAAAAGAGGTAATATCTATACCTAAATATTAATCCGAATTACCATGAATCTCAATGACCAAGAATTGGCAATTAACGGGGTAAAAATACACAGAAGTTCGCAGAAAGATTTTGTGCAATTAATTTCAAATAAGTCGTATCTTGCTCAGACCAATAAATAGAGCTGAGGTTATAGTTAAAGCCGTTAGTAGAAAACCGAAATAACTAGTTATGGTAGGCATCAAGGAGCTAAATGAAATATGGTCTTTTTATACATATGTTTATAAAAAAGCACTTACCTGAGTTTCCTTTTTTGCAAAATAGGAGAAAAAAACCAATTGAAAGTTTTTGAGTCATCTATCATTATAGACAGCACTAACAAGGATAAAGTCACAACTATATAAAAAAATTGATTCATCATCTGTAACATCTACCCATACCGCGTTTGCAATCAGCAAATGCATTCTTGGATCATTTTTCAATTCAACTTATAAACGAATAATAAGAACTGGGTAGTGTAATTTCGTTTTAAAATAAGACTAACTCTTTTCCAATCATTATGGAATCAAATTAGAAAATTATTCCTATTTTTATCATTTGTTTTATTGGATCGAATCTATATATTTTAGAGCGAACATTAATCTTATAAAACTTTTACTTTCATTTTAACTAATTAGATTCCGTAATGAGTTCACTCATATAATATCTTAAATATCTTGAATGAATGAGAACAAAAAGTTATCACATGATCACTCAAAAAAATAGGTGTTTTGGTTCAACTATATTCTAAGACTATTAATTTCTATTTTCTTTTGCTTTAGAAGTTCTATTTTGTATTTTTCATATATATATTAGAAATGCGCATCTTTTTAGTTAGGTCAAGAAAGAACCTTCAGATTTCGATCTAAT